CCTGAACAGGCCTTTTATTTGGTAGGTACTATCGATGAAGCTACCGCGAAGGCTATGAACTTAGAAATGGAGAGCGATTTGAAGAAATGACCTTAAATCTTAGTGTACTGACCCCTAATCGAATTGTTTGGGATTCAGAAGTGGAAGAAATTGTTTTATCTACTAATAGCGGTCAAATTGGCATATTACCAAATCACGCCCCTATTGCCACAGCTGTAGATATAGGGATTTTGAGAATACGCCTTAACGACCAATGGTTAACGATGGCTCTGATGGGTGGTTTTGCTAGAATAGGAAATAATGAGATCACTGTTTTAGTAAATGATGCGGAGAAGGGTAGTGACATTGATCCACAAGAAGCTCAGCAAACTCTTGAAATAGCGGAAGCTAATGTGAAAAAGGCTGAAGGAAGGAGACAAAAAATTGAGGCAAATCTAGCTCTACGACGAGCTAGAACACGGGTGGAGGCTAGCAATCCGATTTCATAACTAGTTGGTACGTTCGAATAATAAAAAGAAGTTCTCTTTCTAATCCTATATTAGATTCTGTCGGGTGAATACAATCAAATACAATCAAACAGAATCCAATTCTGATGCAAAAATTCAAATTAAAAAATGAAATAGAAAAGATACAAAATCAAAAAATAAATATCACTAAAGGTGGGTCGTAAACCTTATTAGATACCAGAGTCAATGGTATCTAATAAGTTTTACCTACTATTGGATTTGAACCAATGACTCCCGCCGTATGAAAGCAGTACTCTAACCACTGAGTTAAGTAGGTCATTTATCATCCCAAAGAGAACCAAATGAAACCCATCCTGTCGATGGATTATAAATATCATATTACTTATAAGCAATACTAATCTAAGGAATACCACTCAAAGAGATCAAAGATTCTTGATGTTGGATCATGGAATATTTCTCTTGACAAGAATTTACCTACATGATAAAATATGTATCACAAGCACTAAGGGCTATAGCTCAGTTGGTAGAGCAACTCGTTTACACGCGCGCCAATGTTTTTCAAGGGAGTTCATCATACAATCAGAAAAATTGATCTTGTTGAGAAATCGATGTCTTACTCCATAACTTTGAGGGAACCATAGCCTGACAAAGGGTTCGGTCCAATTTGTACGCCCATTTAGGAGGTGCCAAACAGACCCCATCATTGATTTGAGATCTTGATAAGGTGAATACCCAGTCTATTCAATGCTAGGCATAATGAGTATAAGGACCTCAAAAAAATCTCTTTTCGTCATATGAACTTTAAGGTGTATGAAGTTTCATATTTGATTTTTTAAGCAGAACGATAGAGACTTCATTTAACTTAGGTTGATCTAGGCCAGAGACAGACCTACGTCAAGATAATCCCACCTTTGAAACACTTTGGTAATGCTCCCAAATAATGAATCAGAGCACATGGAGCCATTTCCTTATCTTTTTTTCTGTCAAGAAAAAAAAATGGCAGACTAACTGATATTTATATCAGTTAATGAAGGAGCCCAATGCAAAAAAAAATGCATGTTGGGTCTTTGAAACAGGTCAGATCATTTTAATAATAATAAGTTTGATCTGTTTTACCGAGAAGGTCTACGGTTCGAGTCCGTATAGCCCTATAAAAATGAAAAAAAAAAATTGTATAATTTGCATTTCTTCATTATTATTTCTTGCTTGTAACTAAGTTAAATCCAATTATTCCTATAAGTTTACTCACGGCAATCATTTAAGCAGATGAAAGAAAAAACGCATATCAATGGATCCAATGGATATTGATTTTTGCAATTGCAGATAAACAAACCAACCTTTCGTCATTAATCTTCGGAGGCGAATTACATATTCATATCCACAATAAAAGAATTAGTGAGACTCCCTTTCTTTTGATATCCCCAATCTTATTGAATTTTGGAAGTCAACTCATTTCACGGGCCTGGTGAAATGAAAAACTACGAAGAGGAATTCACATGGATTTAGGAAAGGCCTGCTGTATTTGTGTACAAGCTAAAGTTTTTTGAAAAAACGAATATCTTTGGTAACTTTCATTGTCAAATAGGCTTTTCCTTCGTATACCTTACTTACCTCGACCTAGCGAAGCACAACAAAAAAAGGGAGTCTTCTTTTTCTGTATTCAACCAAGAAAAAGCCCTCCACCTGGATTCGAATCCCAATACTATTATTAAATAATAATAAAAATAATAAAAGGAATATACCAACACAAGATCTTCTAAATCTTGAGATGGAAATTCCTATACATTCTCTTCTATTTGATTACTTGTTCTATTCTAAATCACTAAGAAAAAAAATGAAAATAAGGACCTCCTGATTCTATTTATAGAAAAAAATAGAAATCTTTAAAGAATTTCTAATTAAAGAAGAAATAAGATAAGTAATTAATTTAGAATTCCCCGTCTTTAGAGAAAAAAACAAGAGAAAGAGGAGAATTTGTCGAAGAGTAATATATAGTTAGAAGGTTCTACTAACTAAATAAAATGGAAATAAGT